AGATGCAATTCATACCTTTGAATTGATAGGAGTCCGCTTTATCATCTCTATGGGATTAGATCCCGAATTATTGTGAAAGAAGAAAACAAAGAGATTATGGAAGTCAATATTTTTGCGCTTATTGCTACTGCGCTGTTCATTTTAGTTCCTACTGCCTTTTTACTTATCATATACGTCAAAACAGTCAGCCAAAATGATTAATTTGAATGAAACTTGAATTATTCATTTTTATCAATGATTGAATAAATGAAAGGGTTTAAAACTATATTTAAGTCTTAAATGAAATGTGGAATCAGAAGTATCTGAGATAGTGTGGTAGAAAGAGCTATATATAGCTCTTTCTACCACACTATACAATTGAGTATTGTAGAATATCTCATATTCATTCATATTTTTAGTACATAAAAAATCAAGTATACAGAAAGAAGCTTTCTCTTATATAGATCAATTGACAATAGATATATAAGTAATAATATATATTAGATGTACATCAAAATGAAATAGCACTCAAATTTTCTATTTTTTCTCTACACCCATTTGTATGCATTTCGATCAATCCAAAAGAATTGCAAGCCCAACTGCTTGAATTCCTGATTTTTTATATCTCTTCTTATACTTATGGATATGATATGGATCCGGGGCCCATCAAAAGGATTATCAAGATTATCAAAAGGATTAATGTAGGAAGAATAGTACGGGCATATACTATATACCATATAAATACCATATCATATATTCTTATTATAGAATTTCAAATTATAGAAATATAATACTAATATATCTAAGAAATAATATATATATAAACTAAAGCAAACCAAGTTTTTTGAAGCTTTCGCAAAACGATCACAATTGATACAAGTAGATTTTTCAATCAAGTACTAAATTAGTAATATTCCTAGCTCTAAAGCCCACTCCTTCCCCATACTACAAGTGAAAGAGAAAATGTAAACACTACCATTAAAGCAGCCCAAGCGAGACTTACTATATCCATGCGAATGATGTCCCCTATCTCTATGAAATGAAGGAATTATTCTATTATTGATTCATAATCATAGTAGAATCAATGGTGCAGAGTCAAAATAGGATTCTTACTTATGGCTCTTTATGAAACAATTTCATGAATCCGCTCATAAAAAGTTCCTAGATTTCTTATTCAATAGAATTCTATTGAAATAGAAAGAATTGAAAAAAAAAGAAAATAGAATAAGAAAAAATAAAATATACAAATAGAAAGAAGAGCCATCCAACCATTCTGATTAAATTTAGGAGCAGTACTCAGAGCCTCTAGTGAGTCTGGATACAAAGTATCTTCAGTTCTTTGCCACAATTATGAAATGAATTTATCATCAGCCTATCCAATCTAATTTCATCGCAAACAGAGTGAGTAGACACTACTTCAATATTAAGAAAGCTCTAGTGTAAAATAATAAATTTGATAAATTTGATTCAATTCAGAATAGCCCCAATCAATCATTAATAAGATTGGGTTGCTTCAGATTTATGGGTACCTTTTTGAGCCACACTCAGAATCCATATTTTGAGAAAAGAGATGACAGTCTTTTAGAGGCCCTACGGGTTCTCAAAATAAAGTATCGACAGACCTAGCCCTTGCCTATGCTTTTGCGGGGCAAGAATTCGTCAAGTTCGATCAACAGGATTAATAAATTCCAAGTATTTCTTGTTGATCAGGCGACACCCAGATTCGAACTGGGGATAAAGGATTTGCAGTCCCCCGCCTTACCACTTGGCCATGCCGCCAAAATCCATCCAAAATGGATAAAGAAAGAAATTCTATAGAATTAGACTTATTTCTAGAATTCTATTTATTATTATTCTATTTCTATTCCTCTCCTCATTTTGTTTTGATTTGAATTTTTTACTTTCTTCATTTCTTTTATTTTTGGATCTTGAATCCCATTGTACTTATCCTTTTCCAAAAAAGAATTCCTCTTTTTTATTGGATCCTTTTTCTATTCTTTTCTTCGATTGATTTTATCTCAAAACATGCGTCGCTTAAAAACTTACCTTCTCTTTTCACTTTTCTATAGATCTATCGAATCTATAGAAAAGTGAAAAGATTTGTGGCCCCGGTCACAGACTGTAAAACGCAGGGCAATTTAGAATAATTAACTCTTTCTTTACTTCATTAACTATTTACTTATTACTCTTTTACTCTTACTTACTTTTCTTACTTTGAATTAGCGAACAGCTCTTAATTTTGTATCTCCTTTTGTATTACCTTAATGGATGCAAAATCCAATTGATTTACGACTAATCATTATCAATTACATTATCAATTCTAATTATAAGAAAATATATGTGTATATGTAAACCCCAGAACAGTGTAAACTCAGAATAATAGAGTGCGACCTAACCTATGTTGCATTAAGTTCAATTATGATAAAAGATGTGATATACGGATAGCTAAATAGCTATATCGGCATGTACTTCCTAAAGATTACTCCTATGACTATATACGTAATACGTACGCAATTCCATT